TATTTCCATTTATTCATCAGAAGAAACGTCCCTTTTAAAGCAAGAATTGATTTTCCTTGATACCTAACATAATGCATGAAAGGATCTTTGAACAACCATAAATTTGCTTGAAAAGCCCTGGGAAAGTGCTCTCTTTTTCCATAGAAATAAATTCGTTCAATAAGGGCTCCAGAAGATGTTGATCGTAAGTGAGAAGATTGGTTACGGAGAAAGAGGAAGCCGGATTCATATTCACATACATGAAAAGTATATAGGAAGAAGAATAATCTCTGATTTCTTTTTGATTTTGAAAAAGAAGAACTGGCTTTCTTTGAATTTGAAGTAATAAGACTATCCCAATTATGACACTGATGGAGAAAGAATCTTAATAAATGCAAAGAGGAAGCATCCTTTATCCAATAGCGAAGAGCCTGAACTAATATTTCCAGATGGGCTGGGTAAGGTATTAGTATATCTAATACATAATTTAAATGTGAAAAGTTGTCCTCTAAAAAAGAAAATATTGAATGAATTGATCGTAAATTTTCGGATTGAACTACCCCTTTCCTTTCTAGGGAAGATATTAATCGCAGAGACAATGGAATTTCCATAATGATTGAAGAAACCTCTGACATTATTTGCGAATAAAAATGATTGGTCTGCCCCAAAAAAGGAGTCTGTTTAGAGTCATTAACAGAAAGAATCAAATGATTCTGTTCATACATTCGAATGATTAAACGTTTCACAATAAGTAAGCTGGATTTATTGTCATAACCTGCATTTTCCAACAAAATTGATCTATTTAAACCATGATCATGAGCAAGTACATAAATATACTCCTGAAAGATAAGTGGATATAAGAAGTAGTGTTGTTGAGATCTATCTAGCCCTAAATAGCTTTGGAATTTATCCATTTGAAATTCTATTTAAATGAAAGGTAGAGGACTTTGGGGGTTATAAATGATACATAGTGCGATACAGTCAAAACAAGGTATTATAGTACAAACCGAATAGATACCTCGGATCCAGATAAACTTATCAACAGATTCTCTATCATCTCTTTTTCCATTTAATTTTAAGTTTTTATGTTCGTTTTCCTTATAGGATGACAAGATGATTAGAAATCCTTTACTTTTTTCAACCCAATCGCTCTTTTGATTTTGGAAATTGATTTATCAATATACTGTTTCTTATACACATACATCTCCATTATTCCATTATAGAATGGAGAGTGGTAATATTTAGGATTCATTAAAAAATCAATAATATTTTTCCTGGGAGAAAGCCTTCCCGTATTGGGCACTAATATTTTTTTAACGTCTAATTAGATCGGGTAATCATTCAAATTCAGAATGAAAGCTCGTTGCTTTTTCTTTCCCTATAACTTTTTCTTTCCCTATAATAAAAATGAAATTAATTGAAGCCGTGGGGCCCTATCCATTTATTAATTCGACCCAACTTGAAATTGACTTCGGTTTGCTCCCTTTCAATAATTTAAAGAAGGCTTTGTACCGAGCCGGAAAGAATAAAATATTCTCAGAACTCTTAATTGATACGACATGCTATTTTTTCCATTCATTCCCTTTCAGGATCAGTCGCGGTCTTCCAAACTTTACCGATAGTATGGACGAATCCCTCGCTTCATCTAAATGTGTAAAAGATCCTAGCCGCACTTAAAAGCCGAGTACTCTACCATTGAGTTAGCAACCCAAATATAAAAGGGTATGTAGATACAATCAGAATAAAACAAAATTATTAAATTAAAAATTAAAGCATTACTCTACGAAATAAAAAATCTAAAAAAAATTTCTACTCTATTAAATTTTTCTACTCTATTTGGAACATAAAAATGACTAAATCAGAATCAGATGAAAAAATAAAAAATTGCCCGACCAAAAAAATAAATAAATGTAAAAATGGTAGAACATCCCCTATTTCTATGTTATCCACTTTTTCAATCAAAAATCCGGGTATCAAAGCTAATCCAACGAACCCATCATTTGAATCAACAAGTAAAAATAAAAAAGAAAACCTATGGGACGGAAATAAATAGATCTGCTTATCACGATGAATTATATTTGTTCGATACAACGTTGTCAACATAAAGGTTAAGAAAAGAATACGATGAAAAAATACAAAAACTTAAATTGAATAATAGTAAAAAAAAGGACTTGTGTTGGATTGGCACTGCATATACCTATATTTATATACTAAATTTTGAGTTTTTAGATTAGATGGAGAATAATATAAAAAAATTGAATCCATATAGAATAAAGAACTTCTATTCCTTGTTTGTTACTTGGTATTAGAGTTCAAATGAAAACCACCCGATTACAGGTAATGCCATAATTTTCTATTTTTTGAGGATCAATCAAATACGGTTTCCTTAGAAAAAGATTCTATAGAAAAGGATTCTATAAAAGCAATGAGAAATAGATACGAATAGACCAAGAAAGGAAATAAAAAAACATAGTATAGAAAAGATATCCAAAATGATATAGAAATCACTATCCTACCCTTAGTTTTTATTTCCTTAATTTAATTTTGTTTGATTAGGGCAAAATTACTTAAAAACCTCTGCCTTTTTTAAAATATCCTGAACAGTTCCTGTAGGCTGAGCGCCTTTTTCAAGGAAATAGAGAATAGCGGGAACGTTTAAATAAGTTTGATTCTTGATCGGATCATAAAAACCCACTTTCCGAAGATCTCTTCCTTCTCTTCGAGATCGAACATCAATTGCAACGATTCGATAGACGGCTCATCGGGATAGATGTAGATGAAAAAGAACCCCCCCCCTAGAACCGTATAGGAAGTTTTCTCCTCGTACGGCTCGAGAAAAAATGATTCGAAGTTTTATCTATGGATAAAATTTGATTAGAATAAATAGGAAAGGAATCCGTAAAATAAATTAATAAATTCTATAATTTCAATTTCACTCATTTTTATTTAGCTTACTTCCTGAAGAAGAAAAAATCATTTGTACTCATAACTCAAGTTCAATAATATAATATCTCAAATATCTTAAAGAAAAATCTTTAATTTAATATATATATTTTTTTTGAGTGGTCTTTAACCCACCCTTTTTGTCTCGTTTAAAATCTATTTTGATTCGTTATTCGGATCCGTGAGACAATTGAAGTGGTGTTTCCTTGTTCTGGGATCCTTTATCTTTGTTTAAAATCATTGGGTTTAGACATTACTTCGGTGCTTCTTAATCCTTTCAAAATGGTAGCAACATACCCCTTTTGCGATTTCTTTCTATCAAAGAATCATACCGACGGTTGATTCGTGCGCGATACACTACGTATCGAAAAAGTTTTAGCCGTTCCAACAAATTTTTTGAATTGAAAAATTGCTCGAATCGGATCCTTTCGATTTCTATATCGAAGATATCGAAGATATACTTACGAAGTTGTTCCAATTTATGAATTGGCATTAACCCTAGATCGTTGCCCCTGAGAAATTAATCAATACTTTCTACTCGAGCTCCATCATGAACTATTTACATTACAACCCAATAAAAAAAAAAAAAAAGAAGGGCTCTAGTAGAATAGAACAAATGACGTCGAGCCAAGAGCACCTTCATTCCTATATAAAATGGTGGATGTAAGAAAAAGAATCCACACCGGATCGTGTCCTTCAAGTCGCACGTTGCTTTCTACCGCATCGTTTTAAACGAAGTTTTACCATAACATTCCTCTAATTTGGAACCAGTACGGAATTGATTCAATTATGGAATCATGAATAGTCATTGGTTCAGTCGGTACAGAGACAAAGTAATTTATATTTTTTCTTATCTACATAGATAATAAAGATTTTTCTGAAGAAATATTAGCAAGACCCCAGCTTTTTTGTATGAATGGAACGTTTTTTTATAAATATCTATTTCAAAAAAATATCTAACAGAAATATCTAGAAATCTAAACTAAATAGATATAGAAATAACATAACTAACAGAAATCACACGAAAAAATAAATTCTATTTTACTCTGCCTCTTCAAGTGACTCAATAAGATAGACCGGCCCATTTCCAACTTCCCAAAGAGTCAACCCATAAGGAATCATTACAAATCTTGATACTTGAAAAAGTTTCCAACTTCTACATCATTATTTGAGTCAAGTTTTACAGTAAAGACTCCCTTTTTTTATCATAAGAAATAAGAAAGAAAAATCTCTGTTTCTTTTCGAATGGAATTGTCAATGATGTAAAGCAAATAAGCTAAATCAAACAATAAAAAAAAATATCGAAAATATATATCATTGTTAAATAAAATATTTTAGGGATGCCAATTCTTTTTCACAAAAAGGGAAACACTATTGTCACTGAAACAGGATAAGAATACATACCTATAGGTTAAGCGCTTCCTCTTTTATATGTATTTTCATTTCATATTTTTTTTTTTAACCTGATGAGGTTAAGTAATCTTTCTACAACTATGATCTACGGCCCATCTTAGCTTTATCTGGGTCACAAAGGGGTTCAGTTACTTTTGCATATCATTTGAACTCGATTTAGTTCAGTTTGTGAAAAACTCAGATATGCTTCCGCAAAGAATCATTCAAAATCAAAAAAGAAGGAGGAATAATATAATATTCTATGCAATATTAGACCTTGAAACAGAACCTCCTTGAACAAAAAACAAATATTAGGATACAATGGATACGCTCTGGGACGGAAGGATTCGAACCTCCGAATAGCGGGACCAAAACCCGTTGCCTTACCGCTTGGCTACGCCCCATTTCCATTTTTATTGGACAATAATACTAATAAAGAATAATATTGGTATTAAGTCTTCGTCAATTCCAGTCCAACTATCTAGAGAAACTCTTTTTTCTTTATCTTTATAGAATCTATTATAGATTCATGCTAGGATTTTGGCATGTGTATATCTCGAATTCAACTGAATTTATTGATCATTACATATAATTCAATTAAGATATTGTATGAAAGTATGATTTCTTCTATTCTCCTTTGAGAATTGGAGGATTTTTGATTGAGCAGAAAAAAAAAAAGAAGGATTTTTTTGTTTACCTTACTTTCTTCATTTTTCCTTAACTCAATCAAAATGCAATTATTTCGACGAAAAAAAAAGTCTGTTATGCTTAATATTTTTAGTTTGATCTGTCTTAATTCTGCCCTTTATCCGACTAGTCTTTTCTTCGCCAAATTGCCCGAAGCCTATGCTTTTTTGAATCCAATCGTAGATGTCATGCCAGTTATACCCCTGTTCTTTTTTCTTTTAGCCTTTGTTTGGCAAGCTGCTGTAAGTTTTCGATAAGAGCTTTAATACTATCCTAGAAAATTCATGATTTATTCGAGAAAAATTATAACAATTGATAAGATCAAATAAGTCTGACAGTATGAACCTTCGATTCAAACTCTCGGATAGTCGCGAGAAATCCGGCTCGCCCTATTTCCTTTCCCCATTTTAATCCTTTTTCGGGGAAATACCTTATGAGCTTAGGGTCCCTTAGAATATCTAATTGTGGGTATGAAAGTGATTTGTGGTAATTAAATTAAAGACTCTTATTACAAATTTCAACTTCATTTGATTTGAATTTCTGAACATTCTTTTCTATTTCTATAATTCATTTCTTGGTGTCAAAATAGGATATGTGATATAAAAGTGGAGGATCTATTATCTTTTCTCGTTTTTCTTTTTCAAAAAATGATCTTGGAGGTTGTGTAATGCTTACTCTCAAACTTTTCGTTTACACAGTAGTAATATTCTTTGTTTCTCTCTTCATTTTTGGATTCCTATCCAATGATCCAGGACGTAATCCTGGACGTGAAGAATAAAATAAAAATTTAGTTTTTCTTGTTTGATTTTACAATTTTATTAATATTTTATTTTAGCTATTCCACATATTTAATTTAATTAGGAAAAAAAAAAGAAAAAGGGGTTTGCAAAAATTGAAAGAAAAAAATAGAAAGTCATCAACGGAAACGGAAAGAGAGGGATTCGAACCCTCGGTACGAATAACTCGTACAACGGATTAGCAATCCGCCGCTTTCGTCCACTCAGCCATCTCTCCCAATTGAAAAAGATAATTACTATGTTACATTACACATCAAGTAAGGATTAAATAAAGTATTTCTTTTACATTCTTTATCGTTATTATAGAATTAGCAATTCCATTTAGATGCTCGAAAGATCCAAATAGAATAGAAAGATAAATAAAGAGGACCTTCTTGCTTTTATTTTGTTCGAAGTGCCTTTTGGGCCTGGCCCGGTCAATACCCAGCCGGGCCTTTTTTTGTTCCAATGAATTCCCGTTTTTTTGTTTATAGGCAACATACTCTAAATAGCCAATTTGGTATCTGTGTAAAAATTTCCCTTCTGGGGTTTACATATACTTATCATTTTTGTTATAATAGAATCCAGAAATTGAGAAGGATTTTTGATTCAAAAGAATCAATTAAGTATGTATCCATTTGTATTTTCTTATGTCATTAGGGAAATCAAATTTTAGATTCAAATCCAAGAATAAGTCACGAATTCTCAGTCAACGAATAGTTAATGGTTCCCTTTTGTCATAAATTTCGGCTTTTTTAAGCGAAAATAGACATTTTATTTTTCAATAGAAAGTTGAGTGGAAGTTTTTCGGCATTGTGGGAAGATACGATACAATCAATCGAGGGGGTAGATCAAATACATTACAATAAATAAATTAAATACAATACGAAAGGATAAAAACTTTTCTAATTTTTATACATAAATTTAGATTTAGAAAAAGGATTTAAAAAGGGATGCAAGATGCAAGTACAATAAACTAAAGTTTAGTAATCCAACCGAAAAAGGAAATTTTTTTCTATCGTTTTGGCGGCATGGCCGAGTGGTAAGGCGGGGGACTGCAAATCCTTTTTCCCCAGTTCAAATCCGGGTGCCGCCTCATCAACAAATGAATCTAAATCTCTTATTCTGTTCTGCTGTCTTATTCTGTTCTGGGGATTTTGTAAAAGCTTGGAAATCCTTGAATCTAAAATTCAAAGAAAGATTATATTGGATGGATTTTTTTATAGTTTATAGAAAACAAAAAGTGCAAAAAAATTATTTTTTTTTTTTTAGACCCGTCGTCAAGAGTATAATATACTATCTCCCAACTCCTTCAGAGAGACAATCGGGAAAGGGTACGAATTAGATCAAATAGGAAATAAAAGTATGTAATAGATAGCAATTTTTTTTTACTTTGAAGGGCAAGAAAAAGGAATGGGTCTCTTTTTTTATTACTAGATAGAATAGATGTTCCATTCCATTAGTAACATTCCCTTATAGTGTCATTGTATATTTTACTTGTATTTAGTCTTTCCCTATTAGAAATCATATAGGAATTTTTGAAATGGATTTATTTGACTGGTTCATCAATAGTGTTCGGCCAGAATCCCTTTTTGACTCTGGACCATTCATTCTACTATTATTAGTGAGCAATAATGGAATAATTCTATCATAGAGATAAGGGATATAATTTACATGGATATAGTAAGTCTCGCTTGGGCTGCTTTAATGGTAGTCTTTACATTTTCCCTTTCACTCGTAGTATGGGGAAGAAGTGGACTTTAGAAGCACTCCTAATTTAGTTAACGGTATCAATTGTTTTATAGATCGTTCTGCAACTCATTTTTTATTTAAATTGAAATAATTTTCAATTTAAATAAAAAGATCCTCATTTCAAAATTCCCTTGGATTCTAGTGGATAAATGTATTCTATAACAGTAAAACGATTTTTTCAGATTCATCGGAATAAATAGATGTATCAAAGAAATAGAATCGGGTCCTACGTCAATTCCATATATGGATAAATAACTACATAGATTGAAGATAGAAACTAATATAGTATACCAACTTTATTAGAAAGTCAAGTACAATTTTATTTTATACATTACTATAACACTAATAGAGAGTATGATAAGAAAAAAATTTCTTTCTTACCATACTCTCGGATCCCATAGAATACCGCCGATTATAGCCCGTTGATTTCATTTAATAGAATACTTTTCTTTTGATTTCTTCAAATATGGATAAGAATTCAGAAGTCAAGTTTCATTCAAAGTAATTAATCGTTTTGACTGACTGTTTTTACGTAAATTATAAGTAGAAAGGCAGTAGGAACTAAAATGAACAGTGCAGTAGCAATAAATGCAAGAATATTTACTTCCATAATCTCATCGTTTTTTTATTTCACAATAACTCGGGATTTAATCCCATAGAGATGATAAATCTTTCACCTGTCAATTCAATGAATGCATTACCTATCGATGATCTTGAATCGGATCAATATCATATCATGAATAACAATATCTGAGCTATTAAATTAATTCGTCGTCGAGAATTGAATAGTATAACATACGAAGATCCCTTATCCATACCGAATCCAATCTTGGATTCCCCGACCGAGCAAAAATTCCTTTTTTATCCTTTCTTTTTTTGTATGTAGTCAAACGAAGTATCATCTAACCACCCATCCGTTTCCATTAAAAACCCAAAAAGAGAGGAATTAGGTTCTAAATTTTAATGATCCAATTTTCTTTGGAAGACAAAGAAGTATGAGAAAGATGAGGCGCGGGATAAAAGATGGAATATTCTATCAACTTCACTATTTTAGTTATTTTCATTTTAGTTTAGGGTTTATTCTTTCTTTGACAGAATCCTGAAAAAAAAAAGAGAGGAAACCTCTTCGGGATTCAATTATGCTCTCTGTCCCCTCTTTCACAGAAAATGGAGAGGCGAATTGATGTACTTATTGGATCCGTCGGGACTGACGGGGCTCGAACCCGCAACGTCCGCCTTGACAGGGCGGTGCTCTAGCCTATTGAACTACAATCCCAGGGAAATAAGAAGAGATCTAGCAGAAAATTTGAATTCTTTTTTATTCTCTTGTATCAGGTAAGGTATTTCTTAAGAACAAGAGAGTTCTACCGTCTGATAGTAGATTGGCAAATTGTTGGGCCGAGCTGGATTTGAACCAGCGTAGACATATTGTCAACGAATTTACAGTCCGCCCCCATTAACCACTCGGGCATCGACCCAACGCCTAAATTTTTTAGACGTTCCATAATAAACTTCCTTTCGTCTACCAGGCAGACTTGACAAATACGGCTACGGATCATTTGATAGAAAATACCACTCCTATAGTCTTGAGTCTTGGTACACCCCCAGAGGGACTTGAACCCTCGTTTTCTCCGTGAAAGAGAGAGGTCGTAACCACTGGACCATAGGGGCCTACGGCCGCCTTCATAAATCAACTAGAAATAAAAGGTCCCGAGGGCCGGCCAAATCAAAAAGCACTAGAATATGGGTAATAAGACAAATACCATAGGTAATAAGAAAAATACCTTGAGGTAATATAAAAATAGAATAGGAAAAACATAATAGGTAAGGTAATAAGGCCTAGTAGGGTTACCTTATTAACTTTAACTTAATATAACTCAGGCCGAGATCCATCTTTAGTAGATCCATAGTATATAAATCAAATGGAAAAACTCCTTAAGTATTCTGGGGGTTAGTTAATGGTAATCAAATCAAACTTTACCATTAAACTATATAACCTTGAAACTTTATTTCATTGGTCTTTCTCATCTTTATCTCTCTCATTCACAAAGGGTTATGCGTTGGATCCATGATCCTTCACTCTGCAGTAGATTCAAGATGGTTTACCAAAATAGGATTTGGTCGGTCAAATTATATTGACCCCTAAGTCATACTGTCAATTGACAACACGACAGGACAGGAGGGTAATAAAAGAACGGAGAAGACATAGATATAGATATAAAATAAATAAATTAGATAGATATATCTGCGTTAATAATAATAAATATTCATATCATATAGTTTTCTGGTATTCAATATTCAAGTAGATTAGAATATCAATCAAGTAGATTAGAATATCAATATCAATACCGTTATATTATACTATAAAAATAAATAAATATAAAATAAATAATATAATATTCTAAAAAAATCCCAAAGCATAGTAAGCCTAAGTGGGAGAATTCTGTTTCTAAGACTGTTTTATCAATTCCGTTCCGCTTGCATCTCTTAAAATTAAGTTTAAGTTCGGTATAAATTTTTATTCCACTTATCTCATAGATTCCAGTCAAAGATTCATAGAATGGAAATTACATCATTGCTAAATCTATATATAGGATTTGATGGATAATGAGCCAGCCAAAATGGTATTTCTTTTTTTTTTTTTGAGAATTCAATATGGATGAATATAAATAACTGACAATTTCAAAATAATCCGGGATAGACACAATGTCCACAATACCTGGATTTAATCAGATACAATTCGAAGGATTTTGTAGGTTCATTGATCAGGGTTTGACAGAAGAACTTTCTAAGTTTCCAAAAATTGAAGATACAAATCAAGAAATTGACTTTGAATTATTTTTGGAAAGATATCAATTGGTAGAACCCCTGATAAAGGAAAGAGACGCTGTGTATGAATCACTCACATATTCTTCTGAATTATATGTATCCGCGAGACTCATTTGGAAAAACGATAGGCGTAGGTATATCCAAGAACAAACAATTTTGATAGGAAAGATCCCTCTAATGACTTCTCTGGGAGCTTTTATAGTAAATGGAATATATAGAATTGTGATCAATCAAATATTGCAAAGTCCCGGTATTTATTACCAGTCAGAATTGAACGATAACGGAATTTCGGTTTATACCGGCACCATAATATCAGATTGGGGAGGAAGATTAGAATTAGAGATTGATAGAAAAGCAAGGATATGGGTTCGTGTGAGTAGGCAACAAAAACTATCTATTCTAGTTCTATTATCAGCTATGGGGTTGAATATAAGAGAAATTCTAGAGAATGTTTGCTATCCTGAATTATTTTTGTCTTTTCTGAATGATAAAAAAAAAATAGGGTCAAAAGAAAATGCTATTTTGGAGTTTTATCAACAATTTGCTTGTGTAGAGGGAGATCCGGTATTTTCTGAATCCTTATCTAAGGATTTACAAAAAAAATTCTTTCAACAAAGATGTGAATTGGGAGGGATTGGTCGACGAAATATGAATCGGAGACTGAACCTTGATATACCCCAGAACAATACATTTTTGTTACCGCGAGATATATTGGCAGCCGCGGATCGTTTGATTCGAATAAAATTTGGAATGGGTACACTTGACGATATGAATCATTTGCAAAATAAACGTATTCGTTCTGTAGCAGATCTTTTACAAGAGCAATTTGGATTAGCCTTGGTTCGTTTAGAAAATATAGCTCGAGGAAATATATATGCAGCACTTAAACATAACTGGACACCAACTCCCCAGAACTTGGTAAATTCAACTCCATTAACAGATACTTATAAAGTTTTTTTCCGTTTACACCCATTATCTCAAGTTTTGGATCGAACTAATCCATTGACACAAATAGTTCATGGGAGAAAATTGAGTTATTTGGGCCCGGGGGGATTGACTGCGCGAACTGCTACTTTTCCAATACGAGATATTCACCCTAGTCACTATGGGCGCATTTGCCCAATTGACACATCTGAAGGAATAAATGTTGGACTTATTGGATCCTTAGCAATTCATGCGAGGATTGGTCGTTGGGGGTCTCTAGAAAGTCCGTTTTATAAAATTTACGAGAAATCAAAAGGGGCGCGGATGCTTTATTTATCACCGGGTACAGATGAATACTATATGGTAGCGGCAGGAAACTCTTTGGCCTTGAATCGGGGTATTCAGGAAGAACAAGTTGTTCCAGCTCGATATCGTCAAGAATTCCTGACTATTGCATGGGAACAGGTTCATCTTCGAAGTATTTTTTCCTTCCAATATTTTTCTATTGGGGCTTCCCTCATTCCTTTTATCGAGCATAATGATGCGAATCGGGCTTTAATGAGTTCTAACATGCAACGTCAAGCAGTCCCTCTTTCTCAGTCCGAGAAGTGCATTGTTGGAACTGGATTGGAAGGCCAGGCGGCTCTAGATTCAGGGGCTCTTGCTATAGCCGAAGGCGAGGGAAAGATTATTTATACCGATACTGACAAGATCCTTTTATCAGGTAATGGGGATACTCTAAGGATTCCATTAGTTATGTATGAACGTTCCAACAAAAATACTTGTATGCATCAAAAAACCCAGGTTCGGCGGGGTAAATGCATTAAAAAGGGACAAATTTTAGCGTGTGGTGCTGCTACAGTTGGTGGCGAACTCGCTTTGGGGAAAAACGTATTAGTAGCTTATATGCCATGGGAAGGTTACAATTTTGAAGATGCAGTACTCATTAGCGAGCGCTTAGTATATGAAGATATTTATACTTCTTTTCACATACGTAAATATGAAATTCAGATTAACCAAGGCCCCGAAAGGGTCACTAACGAAATACCGCATTTAGAAGTCCATTTACTCCGAAATTTAGACAAAAATGGAATTGTAATGCTGGGATCTTGGGTGGAAACAGGTGATATTTTAGTAGGTAAATTAACGCCCCAAATGGTGAAAGAATCATCGTATGCTCCGGAAGATAGATTGTTACGAACCATACTTGGCATGAGGGTATATACTTCAAAAGAAACTTGTCTAAAACTACCTATAGGCGGTAGGGGTCGGGTTATTGATGTGAGATGGGTCCAGAGTTCTAAGACAGATGAGACAGAGAAAACAGAAAGTATTCGTGTATATATTTTACAGAAACGTGAAATCAAAGTAGGCGATAAAGTAGCTGGAAGACATGGAAATAAGGGTATCGTTTCAAAAATTTTGCCTAGACAAGATATGCCTTATTTGCAAGATGGAAGACCTGTTGACATGGTCTTCAACCCATTAGGAGTACCTTCACGAATGAATGTAGGACAAATATTTGAATCTTCACTCGGGTTAGCGGGGGATTTGCTAGACAGACATTATCGAATAGCTCCTTTTGATGAGAGATATGAACAAGAAGCTTCTAGAAAACTGGTGTTTTCTGAATTATATGAAGCCAGTAAGCAAACAGCTAATCCATGGGTATTTGAACCTGAGTCTCCAGGAAAAAGCAGAATATTTGATGGAAGAACGGGGGATCCTTTTGAACAACCCGTTATAATAGGAAAGCCTTATATCTTGAAATTAATTCATCAAGTTGATGATAAAATCCATGGGCGTTCCAGTGGGCGTTATTCACGTCTTACGCAACAACCCCTTAAAGGAAGGGCCAAGAAAGGGGGACAACGGGTAGGAGAAATGGAGGTTTGGGCTTTAGAGGGGTTTGGCGTTGCTTATATTTTACAAGAGATGCTTACTTATAAATCTGATCATATTAGAGCTCGCCAAGAAGTACTTGGTACTATAATCTTTGGAGGAAGAATACCGACTCCTGAGGATGCTCCAGAATCTTTTCGGTTGTTCGTTCGAGAACTACGATCTTTAGCTCTGGAACTGAACCATTTTCTTGTCTCTGAGAAGACTTTCCAGCTTAATAGGAAGGAAGCTTAATCGAAATCAAGCAGAAGTTTTCTTCTATGATCGATCGATATACACATCAACAACTCCGAATTGGATTAGTTTCTCCTGAACAAATAAGTACTTGGTCCAAAAAAATCCTGCCTAATGGCGAGATAGTAGGAGAGGTGACAAAACCTTATACCTTTCATTACAAAACCAATAAACCAGAAAAAGATGGATTATTTTGTGAAAGAATTTTTGGGCCTATCAAAAGTGGAATTTGTGCTTGTGGAAATTATCGAGTAATCGGAGATGAAAAGGAAGACCCGCAATTTTGTGAACAATGCGGAGTCGAGTTTGTTGATTCTCGGATACGAAGATATCAAATGGGCTACATCAAACTCGCATACCCCGTAATGCATGTGTGGTATTTGAAACGCCTTCCTAGTTATATTGTGAATCTTTTAGATAAACCTCTTAACGAATTAGAAGACCTAGTATACTGCGGTGTGTGATTTGATCGAAATTCTGATTTTACAGATTTGAAATGATAAACTGTCATCCCATTTAATGCAATCGGGATGCCCTGTACCTGACATGTTTCTTGGTAGGAGTAACATGAAGCTCAGAATTAGGGATGTATTCAAGACGCTCCCAAAAAAGGGAATTGATCTATGGTCTATTTCATAAGAATTTATAGTTATACCTCGTAAAAAAAGACTTTTTCTTTTGTGGAATTAAGCAGTTCCTTTTTTTAGAAAGAAATTATGTTCAAGTAGCAAATAGAAAAGATGTCATGGTTACAAGAGTCTATCTATCGCATATAGACTTTGAGGGCATCGTGACCTAACCGTCGAGGTGAAATCGGGACCTAAAAGATCGAATGGAACAGTACATAGACAAGTAAATTCCTTATGAATTCCAAGGTACTCTTTAATTAAGAATTATGGGATTCATCATTCGAGGGGAAGTAGACTACTCAAGAATTTCACATTTCATTTATGTCATAATTGAATTGAATAAAGACTTCATAAATAAATAAAATCTAAATAAAATAAAAATAATAAGGAAGACGCAATAAATGAGGTTTTGCTTGGTCTTCACTGGAAACTTGAGTAAGGAGTAGATCTTTTTGGAGTTTTCTAGAATTTGAAAGGGAGAACTCCTTTCTTTTTCTTTTTTTGACTTACTTGAGCCGGATGAGAGTAAACTTTCACGTCCGATTTTGAGGGGGGGAGATCCTATCCCAATTTTTATTTTGCTAGGCCCATAGATAAGAAACCCACTTTTTTACGATTACGGGGTTTATTGGAATATGAAATCCAACCCTGGAAATACAGGATCCCAATTTTTTTTACTACCCGGAGCTTCGATACATTTAGAAATCGAGAGATGTCTACCGGGGGAGGTTCTATCAGACAACAATTAGCCAATCTAGATTTACGAATTATTATAGATTATTCATTGGTAGAATGGAAAGAATTGGAGGAAGAGGAACCCACAGGGAATGAATGGGAAGATCGAAAAGTTGGAAGAAGAAAGGATTTTTTGCTTAGACGTATGGAATTGGCTAAGCATTTTATTCGAACAAATATAGAACCAAAATGGATGGTTTTGTGTCTATTACCAGTTCTTCCTCCTGAGTTGAGACCAATTTATCATATAGATGAGGATAAACTGGTGACCTCGGATATTAATGAAATCTATAGAAGAATTATCTATCGGAATAATACTCTTACAGATCTATTAACAACAAGTATAGCTACGCCAGAAGAATTAATAATATCTCAGGAAAAATTGCTACAAGAAGCAGTGGATGCACTTCTTGATAATGGAATCTGCGGACAACCAATGAGGGATGATCATAATAGAGTTTACAAGTCGCTTTCAGATGTAATTGAAGGCAAAGAAGGAAGAGTTCGCGAGACTCTGCTTGGTAAACGCGTCGATTATTCAGGGCGGTCAGTGATTGTCGTGGGCCCTTCACTTTCATTACATCGATGTGGATTGCCTCGCGAAATAGCAATAGAACTTTTCCAGGCATTTGTAATTCGTGACCTAATTAGAAAACATCTTGCTTCGAACATCGGAGTTGCTAAGAGTCAAATTCGTAAAAAAAAACCAATTGTATGGGAAATACTTCAAGAAATTCTGGATGACCATCCTGTATTGCTGAATAGAGCGCCTACTCTGCATAGATTAGGCATACAGGCATTCCTCCCCATTTTAGTAGAAGGGCGCGCTATTTGTTTACACCCATTAGTTTGTAAGGGCTTCAATGCGGACTTTGACGGGGATCAAATGGCTGTTCATGTGCCTTTATCTTTGGAGGCTCAAGCAGAGGCACGTTTACTTATGTTTTCTCATATGAATCTTTTGTCTCCAACTATTGGAGATCCCATTTCTGCACCAACTCAAGATATGCTTAGTGGACTCTATGTCTTAACGAGTGGAAATCGTCGGGGTATTTGTGTAAATAGGTATAATCCGTGTAATGGTAGAAACTATCAAAATGAAGATAATAACTATAAGTATACAAAAAAAAAAGAACTGTTTTTTTGTAACGCCTATGATGCAATTGGAGCTTTTCGGCAAAAACGAATCAATTTAGGTAGTCCTTTGTGGCTGCGGTGGCGACTAGATCAACGCGTTATTGCTGCAAGAGAAACTCCCATTGAAATTCACTATGAATCTTTGGGGACCTATTATGAGATTTATGGACACTATCTAATAGTAAGAAGTATAAAAAAAGAAATTCTTTATATATATATTCGAACCACTCTTGGGCATATTTCTCTTTATCGAGAAATAGAAGAAGCCATACAGGGGTTTTGGCAGGGCTGTTGTAATTCTATGCTACCAGCGGGAATTCGAGTCTCGCCGGGTTAACTAGGACTATAAAATTGCGGAATTTCTACGTGAATCAAGATCTAGAAAAGGAAGTTGTCCAATCACTGACTCAAACCCATTGTCAAATTCTACTCAGCGCAATATGGAGGTACTGATGGCAGAACGGCCCACTCAGGTCTTTCACAATAAAGTGATAGACGGAACTGCCATGAAACGACTTATTAGTCGATTTATTGATCACTATGGAATAGGATATACATCACATATCCTGGATCAAGTAAAGACTCTGGGTTTCCGACAAGCTACCGCCGCATCCATTTCATTAGGAATTGATGATCTTTTAACAATACCTTCTAAAAGATGGCTAGTTCAAGACGCTGAACAACAAAGTTTTATTTTGGAAAAACACCATCATTATGGGAATGTACACGCGGTAGAAAAATTACGTCAATCGATCGAGATCTGGTATGCCACAAGTGAATATTTGCGACAAGAAATGAATCCTAATTTTCGGATGACCGATCCTTTTAATCCAGTCCATATAATGTCTTTTTCGGGAGCCAGAGGAAATGCATCTCAGGTACATCAATTAGTAGGTATGAGAGGATTAATGTCGGATCCCCAAGGTCAAATGATTGATTTACCCATTCAAAGCAATTTACGCGAAGGACTCTCTTTAACAGAATATATTATTTCTTGCTACGGAGCCCGTAAAGGAGTTGTGGATACCGCTATCCGAACATCAGATGCAGGATACCTCACGCGCAGACTTGTTGAAGTAGTTCAACACATTGTTGTACGTCGAACAGATTGTGGCACCGTCCGAGGTATTTCTGTAAGTCCTCGAAATGGAATGATGACCGACAGGATTTTTATCCAAACATTAATTGGGCGTGTATTAGCGGATCATATATATATAGGTTCGCGATGCATTGCTACTAGAAATCAAGATATTGGGGTTGGACTTGTTAATAGATTCATAACTTTTAGAGCACAACCAATCTCTATTCGAACCCCCTTTACTTGTAGGAGTACATCTTGGATTTGTCAACTATGCTATGGCCGAAGCCCAGCTCACGACGACCTGGTTGAATTGGGAGAAGCTGTAGGTATTATTGCAGGTCAATCTATTGGAGAACCAGGTACTCAATTAACATTAAGAACTTTTCATACCGGCGGAGTATTCACAGGGGGTACTGCAGAACATGTCCGAGCCCCTTCTAATGGAAAAATAAAATTCAATGAGGATTTGGTTCATCCGACACGTACACGTCATGGACATCCTGCTTTTCTATGTTCTAGAGACTTGTATGTAACTATTGAAAGTGAAGATATTATACACAATGTGTGTATTCCGCCCAAAAGTTTTCTTTTAGTTCAAAACGATCAATATGTAGAATCAGAACAAGTCATTGCTGAGATTCGCGCGAGAACATCCACTTTGAATTTGAAAGAGAAGGTTCGAAAACATATTTATTCTGACTCAGAAGGCGAAATGCACTGGAATACCGATGTGTACCATGCACCTGAATTTACATATGGTAATATTCATCTCTTACCAAAAACAAGTCATTTATGGATATTATTAGGGGAGCCCTGGAGATCCAGTCCAGGCCCCTGTTCGATCCACAAGGATCAAGATCAAATGAACGCTTATTCTCTTTCTGTTAAGCGAAGATATATTTCTAACCCCTCAGTAACTAATAATAAAGTGAGACACAAATTTTTTAGTTCGTATTTTTCTGGTAAAAATCAAAAAGGAGATAGGATTCCTGATTATTCAGAACTTAATCGAATGACATGTACCGGTCGTTGTAATCTCAGAAATCCGGCCGTTCTCGAGGGGAATTCGGATTTATTGGCAAAGAGGCGAAGAAATAGAGTCATCATCCCACTCGAATCGATTCAAGAGGGCGAGAACCAATTAATACCTTCTTCAGGTATCTCAATTGAAATCCCCCGAAATGGTATTCTCCGTAGAAATAGTATTCTTGCTTATTTGGACGATCCTCGATATATAAGAAAGAGCTCGGGACTTACTAAATATGAGACTAGAGAACTGAATTCAATCGTTAATGAAGAGGAGTTGATTGAGTATCGAGGAGTCAAGGTATTTTGGCCAAAATACCAAAAGGAAGTAAATCCGTTTTTTTTTATTCCCGTGGAAGTCCACATTTTGGCCGAATCTTGTTCCATAATGGTACGGCACAATAGTATTATTGGGATAGATACACAAATCACTTTAAATAGAAGAAGTCGGGTAGGTGGATTGGTCCGAGTGAAGAAAAAAGCAGAAAAAATTAAACTAATAATCTTTTCTGGAGATATCCATTTTCCTGGAAAGACAAACAAGGCATTCCGATTGATACCACCAGGAGGGGGAAAACAAAATTCCAAAGAATACAAAAAATTGAAAAATTGGCTCTATATCCAACGAATGAAACTTTCCAGGTATGAAAAAAAATATTTTGTTTTGGTTCAACCTGTAGTCCCATATAAAAAAACGGATGGTATAAATTTAGGAAGACTTTTCCCACCGGATCTCTTGCAAGAAAGTGATAATCTACAACTTCGAGTTGTCAACTATATCCTTTATTACGACCCAATTCTTGAAATTTGGGACACAAGTATTCAATTAGTTCGGACTTGTTTAGTGTTGAATTGGGACCAAGACAAAAAGATCGAAAAGGCCTGTGCTTCCTTTGTTGAAATAAGGACAAATGGTTTAATTAGAGATTTTCTAAGAATCGACTTAGCGAAGTCACCTATTTTGTATACCGGAAAAAGAAATGATCTGTCGGGTTCAGGATTAATCTCTGAGAATGGATCAGATCGCGCTAATGTCAATCCGTTTTCTTCCATTTATTCCTATTCCAAGGCAAGGATTCAAGAATCCCTTAATCCAAATCAAGGAACTATTCATACGTTATTGAATCGAAATAAGGAATCTCAATCTTTGATAATTTTGTCATCATCCAATTGTTCTCGAACAGGCCCATTCAACGATGTAAAATCTCCCAATGTGATAAAAGAATCAATCAAAGAGGACCCCCTAATTCCAATTAGGAATCCGTTGGGCCCCTTAGGAACAGGCTTTCCAATTTATAATTTTGATTTCTTTTCCGATTTAATAACCCATAATCAAATCTTGGTAACTAACTATTTGCAACTTGACAATTTAAAACAGATTTTTCAAATACTTAAATATTATTTACTGGATGAAAAAGGTAAAATTTATAATCCCTATTCCTGCAGTAACATCATTTTGAATCCATTCAATTTGAATTGGTATTTTCTGCATTACAATTGTTGTGAAGAGACATCTACAATCGTTAGTCTTGGGCAGTTTCTTTGTGAAAATGTATGTATAGCCAAAAAAGGACCGCATTTAAAATCGGGTCAAGTTCTAATTCTTCAAGTTGACTCTGTGGTAATACGATCAGCTAAGCCTTATTTGGCTACTCCAGGAGCAACTGTTCATGGACATTATGGGGAAATCCTTTACGAAGGAGATACATTAGTTACATTTATATATGAAAAATCAAGATCTGGTGATATAACGCAAGGTCTTCCAAAAGTGGAACAGGTGTTAGAAGTGCGTTCGATTGATTCAATATCGATGAATCTCGAAAAGAGGATTGAGACTTGGAACAAATGTATAACAAGAATTCTTGGAATTCCTTGGGCATTCCTGATTGGTGCTGAGCTAACTATAGTGCAAAGTCGTATCTCTTTGGTTAATAAGGTTCAAAAGGTTTATCGATCCCAAGGGGTGCAGATACA